GTTATTGGAGCAGATAGCAACAACCACCATTTCATCCGACATACGTATTTTTGATTTTCCAATGGATTTACATCTTTCATTAATGGAAATTTTTTGATGTAGTGAGTAATAGTTCTGCTTGCTCGCTGTTGAAGAATTCTTGTTTAGGCAGTTCATACCATCCATACAGAGTGTTTTGATCTACGATTTCAATTCTTTCATGTTTCAGCAGTAAGATATTGTTCCATGTCCAAAATATGGAAGAAAGAGGTGTTTCCACGACTCTACCACCCAGTCAATTCTGTTCCACTTAATCCCTATTTCATGGCCACATATCTTTCAGGCTAAGGAATGGGAAACCTTTCTGCTATTACATGAATCCAATTTTCATTTCATCCGGGAAAAGCCATCTTTTTCTCAACAATGCCTTTGTCATTTGATCCAATAGCGTTCCGTTAGATAGGAACAGATTTGATAAATACTGATAACTCTCGGATAGAGTATTAGAGCGGAAAAATCCATTCGATAATGAACTATTGGTTCTAAGCCATCTCTGGCGATGAATCAACAATTCGAAGTGCTTTTCTTGCGTATTCTTGATAAACCAGCGTTTATATATAGATGTAGGAGGATCTGTTTGGGAAGTAAGAAGCCCCTTTGACATCTCTCCATCTGCAAAGAATTCTCGATGTGAAAACACAGAGACAAAGGGCTGATCTTTGAATAGGAAAAAGAGTGGATCCGCAGGGTCCCAAATGAATTGGCTTATTCGAAAAAAGCCTTGTTCTTTGGAAGATCTATCTCGTATCTGGTACTGCATGGTTCCACTCTGCAAGAACCCCGAATCATTCTCTTGAAGCTCATCCTCTTCATCATAAATGATCCGCTTGCCCCGAAATGACCTGGCCCAATAGGGAAATCCCAATTCATTGGGCCTTTCGATACAATCAAATAGAAAACCCCAAGGGCGCCATATTCTAGGAGCCCAAACTATGTGATTGAATAAATCGTCCTCTATCTGTTGCGGGTCGAGGACTTCTTCTCCTTCCCCTTCTTCAAACTCCGATTCGTATTTTTCATAGAGAAATCTCTGATCAAGGATAGAATAAGATCCATTTTGCATCATATCTAAGGGACTCCTTGGTTCGGGCCGAAGAAGCAATGTCACTCGATCATTATCAAACTGACTGCAATCTTTTTCTGTCCGTGAGGATCCCACCAGAGCGCCTTCTACTTCTAATAGACCATGAACTAGATCCGAATCATTCTCAACAAGTCCATAATAAGTGATCCCATTTTTTTCATCGGGTCCGGGTAGAGACCAAAGGTCTTGAGCAGCCGATCCGGCAGAACAACTCAAAAGATAAAGAAGTATCGTTAATTTCTTCATGCTCATTCCAAGTTCGAAGTACCATTTGTACAAATAAGAATCCCCTTCGTTACATGATTTCTTCTTCATATAGATAGATATAGGATCTATGGGGCAATTACTTAGAAATACATTTTGTGCAACAGCCCTTCCTATCTGATAGAAAAGGATCCCATGATCCTGAACCGATCTTACCTGGGATCGCAAATCCCAAGTTTGTCTATGAAGAGCAGATCTAATTATATTAGTGTCTATAATTGATTTCTTCTGTGTAATACTAATCGATAGGGCCTCATTGGTAAGTGCGACAAGATCTCGTACATTGGAACCCATGGTTATGGACCCGAATCCATTAGTATGGAACATTTTCTTTTCCAAGTGAAATCCCCTAGTATACGAAAGAGTAAAAAAGTGCTTTCGTTGTTGTGGAATAAGAAGCCTTCGTATCTTAATGCATGTATTTAATTTATTTGGAGCTATTAGAGCGGGATCCACTTTTTTGGGAATATGAGTCGAAGCAATAACAAGAATATTTCGAGTGGAACATCTTTCACAATCCCTGGAGAGATAGTTCACTAATAGACCGAGGGATAAGTAATTCGACTCATTCACATCCAGATCATGAATGTTTGGAATCCATATTATGCAAGGAGACATTGCTTTTGCTAATTCGAATTGAAGGGTGATATAAAATCGGTCTATTTCCGGCATCATATCCATAGTTAGCGCATTCATCCTAGTTAGAAACTCCAGCTCCGTATCAAAGTCACGGTCGATATCGTCACTCACATCAATATCGTCACTCACACCAATATCGTCACTCACACCAATATCGTCACTCACACCAATATCGTCACTATCATCAATATCGTCACTATCATCAATAAGAAAACCGTTAGGCTTGTTATCCAGGAACTTGTTCAGAAATACTGTAATGAAAGGAAGATAGGAGTTTGTCGCTAGGTATTTGACCAAATAGGATCGTCCAGTTCCTATAGAACCTATCACTAAAATACCCCTAGAGGGAAATAGGGCTAAGCGGAGCGAAAAGGGTTTTCCATGAGATGGGAAACGAAAACTATTCACCCCACACGAGGTTTGTGAATAAGCGGTTGTCTGATAATAAGCAAGGAATATCCGTCTTTCTGCTAA